AAAAGAAGCTTCTAAAAAATTACAAGATATGATCTATCTGAATCTAAAGTCTCAATTCCAACAAGTAAAAAGGGGGAATTTCCTTATTTCGAAATGGTTGATTATGAGATATTTCGATTTGTTTCTGATTTTTTATTGAATTGAGTTGTGTATATTTCGATACATATAAAAGATCCCCAAAAGAGTTTTATTTTATACTTGTTGCATATATGTCTGCTTTGACTCGAATGAATGTTCTGAAGAAACCTCAATTAAGTTATGTTATAGAAAAAGAGGATTCTTGCGTTTTTACCCTCCTGCTGAGAAAGCATTGATTTCTTGGCTCATTTCTTAAAATACTTCAATTGGTACACGCAAGAAATAGGCCAATTCAGCAGCTTTTTGTTCCATTTCCCGTGGAGTAAAATTCTCATCAGTACGAGTCAATGGAATGGCTCCCTGGCCTCTGATATCCATATAAAGGACACGACGAGCATAAATACCCTCTTTAACTTCTATTCTGACGGACTGAATATCTTTTATAAGAAATCGGAGGAAGACCCGACGATTTTTTCCAGGAAATCCCCACCGAAAGATACACACTATTCCGTCTTTTCTATCAAATCGATCATAACCACTACCTACATTCCACGAAATTGTGCACCACAAATAGGAGCTAATAAAAAGACCCGCGATCCCATAGAAAGACATCACAATTCCTTGTGGAAAAAAAACTATTTCCTGAGACGGAAATAAAGATATCAAATTTCTACCAAGATAACTGGAGGTTCCAACCAACAAGAATCCTAATGAACCTAAAAAAAGGATAACAGCCCAGCAGAAATTACTTGTTTTTCGAGCCCCCGTTATAGGTTCTATCCATATATGTTCTGATCGACAACTCATACTTGATCCGGTTGCGTTTTTTGGAATTGAGAGAATACCCCAAATGAATTTGACTTTAGTCCTTTTGTTTCCGAAGTAACTCGCATCAACTAGCACTAGTTTGATGTGAACCTTTAGGAGTAATTCATTAAATTGGTTAGATCTAAACTAATAACATACCCTTCGTATGATCTCACTAAAGATAGCCACATACATATAGATAGACCAACTTTACAGTTCAGCCATCCGTCAATTCGGGTCTATTTGAAAATAGCTAGAATACATTTACCCCTAATACCATTTTCTGCAGACATAAGAGTTTTTCGGCGGAAGCCGCTTATACCATATTTTGCTAAATGGATATCTGTGTTATGATACAAGCGTCAGTTTTGAAAAAAAAATAGATGAGATTTTGTCCCATCGGCTCTAAACAATCTTGTTTTTTTGAACATGAAGAAATAAAGAAGCCATTGCGATTGCCGGAAAGACTAGGCCTACTAAAGGCACCAAAACAGAGGGAAAGTTAAGAGTTGTCATAGAATGGGTACCTCGATTTACTATTTGTACCTTTTATTATTATTTATATTTTATATTTATAATATAAAGATATCTTATTATATATAAAGATATCTTATTATAATTTGATAATTAGAAATTGGAATTATTATTACTTAATATCTATTAAGTATAGATCTAATTTCTACATGAAAGATTTGAAAGGATATGGATGAGATATTATTATTATTCTTTTCTTCATTTTTTGCTCTTGTCTTCGAATTTCATTTACTAAGCAAAAAGGTTCTTAAAAATTAATTATATTTATATTGAAGGGTTTGTTAGAATCCCATCCAGCAGGAGCAGGGATTCTTAGTCAAAATAGGATTATCGTAAGATATAGAAAGATAAAAAATTCTATATTTTGTAGATTTTAATTATATATGACGAGAAGAAGATATTTTTTTTATTTGCCTAATTTCACGAAAAAAAGAATTTCATCTTTTATCTTGTTGATAGAGGCGTCTTGATCAATAATCAGGAATATAGAAAAAGGGGCGGATTTTCTGTGACTTTTGATTCTTTATACGATTAGATCTTATGTCAACAAAGAAAACCCCATTCGTCTAATTTTGACTTGGATTCTGATAAACTAATTACTTGTTTGCTCAAAATAATTGAACTTAATGTTCTAATTTTGATTCAAAGGAAAGAAAGTATGGAGTTGAAATAACTCACTCAGAACGCTTTTTAAAGGATTACGTGGTACGATTAGATCGAATAAGCCCTTCTGGAATAAATACTCAGCCGCTTGTGAACCTTCGGGTACTGTTTTATTCAATGTTTGTTCAATTACTCTTTTACCCGCAAACGCAATGTAGGCATTGGGTTCGGCAATAATGATATCCCCCAACATACCAAAACTAGCTGTCACCCCACCGGTAGTAGGAGATGTAAGGATTGGTACATAGAATAACTTTTTATTTGATTGATAATCATATAAAGCAGAAGATATTTTAGCCATTTGCATCAAGCTCAAACTTCCTTCTTGCATGCGTGCCCCTCCGGAAGCACACACTATAATAAGAGGTAGAAATTCTTTAGTAGCGTATTCAATCAAACGGGTAATTTTCTCCCCGAC